AGGTAAGATGGCTGAGTGTTGAGGCGTTAGGCTGTAGTCCTTTTTACAGAGGTTCAATTCCTCTTCTTATCGACTCTGTGGTGAAATTCATGTTGAGTTGCAAGCTCATCGATGCGCATTAGAAGTGTGCCAGGGTCTGGTAGACAGAAGCTCGCTGGTTTTGGGCATCTAGCTGTTAATTAGAGTTTTATGGGATCGAGGCCCATCTGTCTAGGGAAGGTCCTAGCTTAATTAAAGTATTTGGGTTGCATTCAGAAGATGCAGGTTAATATCCTGCGGACCTTAGCAGAAACTAAGAGGGTCTAACTCTTATTTAAGGCTTTGAAGGCCTTCGGTTTAGTGGTTATCCTAAGTTTCTAGATGGTGGTCAGGATTATAGGAGAGAGTGGTAGTAGTAGGACTGATAGGGAGGCGATAATAGCAGTAAGGGTGCTTGTTGATTTGCTAATGTGTCATTGTTTTATGTGGTTTGTGGAGTTTGGTGGGAGTGTGATTGTTGAATAGTATGCGAGGCGGAGGTAGAAGAATAATCCTAGCAAAGAGAGTATAGAGATGATTGTAGCTACTGCGGTTATTTCTTGGTTTGTAAGCTCTTGGATGGTGAGTCATTTGGGCAGGAATCCTGTGAGTGGAGGAAGCCCCGCTAATGATAGTAGAGTTAATATGAGGGTGGCGTTAAGTATAGGGGCTTTTGTTCATGAGATTATTATTGTTGATAGTGTCATGGTTTTGGTTGTATTTAGGGTAAGAAATACAGTGGTTGTTATGAGGGAATATAAGTAGAAGGTTAGTAGGGTGAGTTTTGGGTTGTAGATAATGATAATTATTATTCAACCTAGGTGGGAGATGGATGAGAAGGCTAAGATCTTTCGAACTTGTGTTTGGTTTAGTCCCATTCATCCCCCTAAGGCTGCTGAAGCAAGAGCTATGGTGGTCAATAACGTTGGATTAAGAGAATGTGAAGTTATAAATAGAATAGTAATTGGGGGAAATTTTATTACTGTCGATAGTAATAAGGCAGTGGTTAGGGATGAACCTTGAAGTACTTCTGGGAATCAGAAGTGGAATGGGACTAATCCTAGTTTTATTGCGATTGCAGTTGTTAGCAGTAGACATGAGGTTGGGTGAGTTAGTTGGGTGATGTCTCATTGTCCTGTGTGTCATGCGTTAGTTATGCTTGAGAAGAGGACTAGGGCTGATGCAGCTGCTTGTACTAGGAAGTATTTAATTGCAGCTTCGATAGCTCGAGGATGATGAGATTTTGAGATGAGGGGGATGATAGCGAGAGTGTTGATTTCTAGTCCGGTTCAGGCTATTACTCAGTGGTTGCTTGAAATTGTAATAGCTGTCCCTAGAAAGAGGCTTAGAGTGGTGATTAGTTTTGCATGTGGGTTCATTAGTAGGGGAGGGGGTTAAACCATCATTTTCGGGGTATGGGCCCGATAGCTTTGTTAGCTGACCTTACTAGGAAATAATATAAAGGAAGTATGGAGAGTTTTGATCTCTTTTGTGTAGGTTCGATTCCTACTTTTCTAAGGCTTTCTTAGGAAATGAGAGGACTGGTATACCTCTATGTTCACTTTATCATAGTGACCCTTTACGTTCAGGCACATTTCCTTAGGTAAGGAGGCAGGCCTGCGTAGCAGATTGGTAGGCTGATATGTCAGAGGCACAATGCTAATGTTAATGGTAGGAAGTTTTTTCAGAGTAAGTGCATGAGTTGGTCATAGCGGAATCGTGGATAGGAGGCACGGATTCATAAAAAACCTGAAGAGAGAAATAGGACTTTTGCGGCTAGGAGTATGGGGAATAATTCTTGTGGGAGATTCAATGAGCTTGGGTTTAGGAACAGGATTGCTGTGAGTGTGTTTATCAGTATGATATTTGCGTATTCAGCTAGGAAGAATAGGGCAAATGGTCCAGCAGCATACTCTACGTTGAAGCCTGATACTAGTTCTGACTCTCCTTCTGTGAGGTCGAATGGGGCACGGTTTGTTTCAGCGAGTGTCGAAATATATCATATTATTGCAAGGGGTCATGAGGAGAAGACAAGGTATAATGGTTCTTGTGTGGTAGCGAGAGTGTTTAGGGTGTAGTTCCCGCTGAATATGATTACGGATAGGAGGATGATAGCTAGTGTTACTTCATAAGAGATAGTCTGTGCTACTGCCCGTAAGGCTCCAATTAGGGCATACTTTGAGTTTGAGGCCCATCCTGATCATAAAATTGAATAAACTGCTAGGCTGGACATGGCTAGAAGGAAAAGGAGACCTAAGTTAAGGTCGGTGAGGGAGAAGGGGAGGGGGAGGGGAATTCAAATGGTGAGTGCCAAAAGAAGGGCTAGCATGGGGGTTATGAGGAATAGGAATGGAGAAGAGGTAGATGGACGGATTGGTTCTTTAGTGAATAGTTTAATTCCATCGGCTACAGGTTGTAATAGTCCGAAAGGTCCTACGATGTTTGGGCCTTTTCGAGCTTGTATGTAGCTTAAGATTTTTCGTTCTACTAGGGTTAGAAATGCTACGGCAACTAGGATTGGGACTGCATAGGACAAGGATATGACAAGGTAGGTCAGGGCAGGGAGGTGAGTCATGTAAGTGAGGCTAGGGAGAGGATTTGAACCTCTGGGTAAAGGGCTTAAGCCTTTTGCATTTACCAAGCTCTGCCACGCTAGCTGGCCCCTTTTCTAGGGGTTTGTAGTGAGGGGTCCTTTGGTAATTTAGTTGGGTGCATTACTTTGGGATGGGGTGTGCCTGTAGTATTGACCCCACTTTCTCGGTCCTTTCGTACTGGGGAAAGTCTGTCATAGATAGAAACCGACCTGGATTGCTCCGGTCTGAACTCAGATCACGTAGGACTGTTAATCGTTGAACAAACGAACCCTTAATAGCGGCTACACCATTAGGATGTCCTGATCCAACATCGAGGTCGTAAACCCCCTCGTCGATGTGGGCTCTTAGAGGAGATTGCGCTGTTATCCCTGGGGTAGCTTGGTCCATTGGTCAGTAGTACTGGGTCTGGTTACTATTAGTACATTGAGAGGTTGCTCTTAGTTAAGAGGTATGGTCTTATTTTTGGAGGATTTGTTTTTCTCCAAGGTCGCCCCAACCAAAAAATGTGAGCCAGTATTATGGGTAAGGTGGGCCTAGTAGGTTTAAGTTTGCATGCAGTGGCTGTTGATTTTTAAGTTCCACAGGGTCTTCTCGTCTTATGCTAGTATTCCTGCTTTTGCACGGGAAGATCAATTTCACTGATTATCTGTAGGAGACAGTTAAGACCTCGTTTAGCCATTCATACAGGTCTCGATTTATGGGACAATTGATTGCGCTACCTTCGCACGGTTAGGATACCGCGGCCGTTAAACATAATGTCACTGGGCAGGCATCACCTTCAATACTTGGTGGGCTGAAGGCTATGTTTTTGGTAAACAGTCGGGCCTTAGGTTTGCCTAGTTCCTTTTACAGATTTTAATCTTTCTAATAGGCGCTCCTTGGTCGGGGTAACAGGATGGGTTTAATATCTTGATCTTGTTGGAATTAAGATATTGGCTTGGGGTCTGTTAATGATGTGAGGAGTGTAAGTTTGCGCTTAAGAGGGGCGGGCCCTGGTTACTCATTCTAGCATTAATGCTCCTATTAATATAGGTTGACCTGTTAGTGGGGAGGGAGTCATGTTGTTATCGGATTTTTATGTGCAGAGCTTTGACGCATTCTTTGTTGGTGGCTGCTTGAAGGCCTACAGTCTAGGGGAGAGGGGAAAATTATCCACTAATGGAGGTTGTTTCCTTTTTTAAAGGGGCTGTACCCCCTTTAAATTACCCCTGATCTGCTTCATGGGGGTTAAGGTTAAGTGTCCAGGGAGGGAGATCAGGAGAGAACTTAGATTCATTTCACAGGTAACCAGCTATCACCCAGCTCGGTTGGCTTATCACCTCTACTAGCAAGTCATCCCACTCTTTTGCGACAGAGACGGGTTCGCTCATAGATAGCTGCTCGCAAGTAGCTCGCTTGGGTTTCGGGGTGACAAGCTTAAATTCATTTTGCTTGGTTATTCTTGCTAGATCATGATGCAAAAGGTACAAGGGTTTATCTTTGCTGTTTGTTGCTTAATTTTTCATTGTTATTTCATCTTTCCCTTACGGTACAGCCTCTATCGCGCCAGATGGATCTTTTCTATCGCCTATACTAAGATTAGAAAATGTTTTAGTTAGGTGGTAGGATGGGGTCTTGTTACAGTTAACTTATATGGTGTGGTCGAGCTAGAGTAGGCTTCAAGGCGATCTGGTGTCTATCAGATATCTTTCAGGTGTAAGCTGAATGCTTTCGTTTTATAGCTACGCCTTGGTATGCTAAGTGCACCTTCCGGTACACTTACCTTGTTACGACTTACCTCATCTTCAGCCGTGAAGCTTATTAATTATAAAAGTTGATGGCTTGTGAGGAGGGTGACGGGCGGTATGTACGTGCCCCAGGGCCAACTTAAAGGGGACTCTATTGTTCCCCTTTACTGCTAAATCCGCCTTCCGGGGGTTATTTCATACCCTCTTTCGTAGGTTTTCTATTGTAGAAAATGTAGCCCATTTCTTCCACCCCATAGGCTATACCTTGACCTGTCTTGTTAGCGGGTTAGGCTATTGTGCTCACTGTTGAGCTCTCAGGGGAGGTGAGCTGGCGACGGCGGTATGTAGGCTGTTCTGGCGAGGGGTGGTCGGGTGAATCGTGGGTTATCGATTATAGAACAGGCTCCTCTAGGTGGGTTTGGGGCACCGCCAAGTCCTTAGAGTTTTAAGCGTTTGTGCTCGTAGTTCTCGGGCGGATGCTTTGGTACGGTAAGCATCAGGATTTAGGGCTAGGCATAATGGGGTATCTAATCCCAGTTTGTGCCCTAGCTTTCGTGGGGTTGAATCAATCAGAAGTGCTAGGACCACCTTAGAGGCGGGCTTAAGTGCACCTTGAGCTTATGACAGCATAGTTGCATTTCGGTCCTAGTTATTGTGATATTGTAGTGCCACTCTTTACGCCGTATACAGTTAATTTGGGTCTCTTGTGTGACCGCGGTGGCTGGCACAAGATTTACCAACCCTGGGGTTGCTATGACTAAGTCAAGCTTGCACTTATTGCTTAATGTTAACTACTGCTGAGTACCCGTGGGGGTGTGGCTGAGCAAGGCGTCTTGGGCTACAGCTATGGGCGTGCCTGATACCTGCTCCTCTTCCCTTTCAAAAGTTATTAAGGGACTAAGGGCATTTACACTGGGGCGCGGATACTTGCATGTATATGTCTAGCAAGAATTAACGGTAAGGTTAGGACTAAGTCTTTTGTCCCCAGGTGCGTGTAGTAACCATCTTAGCATCTTCAGTGCTACGCTTTAGCTGATAAGCTATAGGGACATTTGACGTTGTTGTTTGTTGTTGTTTGTTGTTGTTTGTTGTTGTTTGTTGTTGTTTGTTGTTGTTTGTTGTTTTCAGGGAAGTTTCTTTTATATTCGGAGGGGGAGTAGTTTGAATATACGAACGTAAAATTGTGTTTGTGTTTTTAATGGAATTTCTCTGTTGTTGGATATGTATCAACAGTGATGATAAAACGTGATGAAAATACGTTTCAAAATGCAGTTCATTTTTCAGTTAGAATCTTCTAGTTTTGTTTAGAAAATTAGAGGAAATGAAAAATGAAAAATCATGTCCAACAGGCATTCATCGAATAGCAACATAAATAGGAGCTTGCGGGAATACCATAACCAGTTGTAAAACAAAGTGCATCAGTGTAAAAATGATTCCCCATACACTTCAACCGTCTCATTCAGTTACTCCTGAGGGCCAAGATCCGGACGCCGACCATGGAAAGCCCAGGTCTTAGATTGTATTCACCTCGGTGCACTGGAGGGGCTACCTGAAGATAAAAGAAAAAAAAAAGGAACCAAAAGTGCCAAGACGGTCGGATGTCGCGATCACGGGTGAGATGATGATAAATAGCCGACCAGATGTATCGGTGAAGTACAAGTTGAGAGGATTAACCTAGTCATGGCCCTGACATAGGAACCAGAGGCGCAAAAGAGCAAGTTGGGCTAGGGGTGTAGGGGGAAAGAATGGTCCTGAAGCTAGTAACGTAGGATCTTACGTACACCGGGTTGCTGATTTCACGTGAGGAGCACGACTAATAAATCACCTGGTACGAAGCTTTGTGCRCTTCGAGAGATTTTGGAGGGCCATGCTCGCAATCCATTCAAAGGTGCAGCYAAGCACTGCCGTATCCGGGAAGGGTATTGTGTATAAGTTAGCAGGGGAATGGTATTAGTACGGGTATTGTAATGGATTTTAGGGACTATTGGGTGGGAGGTCCTCTGGAAGAAGGGGTGTGGAAAGTCAGGGTTATGCCTGTTTGTATATTAATGACTTTTGAAGCATGAAGTGTATGTATTATGGGGAAGTTAGTTTAATGTAATCCCGTACATCCGATATGATGGGGGGAGGGGGGGGAAAAAAATGAAGGGTTTCTGTAGTTGAAATTTAATAACAGTGGCTTTTCAGGCCACAGATCTTGGAAAAAAGCCAAGCGGAAACCGCTATGACTTATTTTGTACTTTTTATGGCGTTATGTTTTGTGTTAGGGGGTTTGGCAGTGGCTTCTAATCCTTCACCTTATTATGGGGTGGTTGGTTTAGTGTTAGCCTCTGTTGCGGGATGTGGGTGGTTGTTGAGTTTGGGAGTCTCTTTTGTGTCGCTAGTGCTGTTTATGGTGTACTTGGGGGGAATGTTAGTGGTTTTTGTTTATTCAGTCTCTTTGGCAGCAGATCCTTTTCCAGAAGCTTGAGGGGATTGGCAGGTTGTTGGGTACGGGGCGGGGCTTGTTTTGGTGCTCGGTATAGGGATGGTTGTAGGGGGATTTGTTGAGTGTTGGGGTCCGGGGGTGAATACTGTTGACAGTGGAGGTATGTTTTCTGTTCGGTTGGATTTTAGTGGGGTGGCAATGTTTTATTCGTGAGGGGTTGGAATGTTTTTAGTGGCGGGCTGAGGGTTGTTGTTGACTTTATTCGTTGTGCTGGAGTTAGTACGTGGGTTGTCTCGTGGGGCTATTCGGGCGGTTTAGGGAGAGGGAAAGGTATTTTCAGAGAATAGTTTAGTATAAAATACCAGCTTTGGGAGTTGGAGATAGAGGTTTAAATCCTCTTTTTCTGAGAGTAGTGGGGGGAAACTCTAAGAAGGGATGTAGTCTTCAGTCTTTGGCTTACAAGACCAATGTTTTTTATAAACTATTAGAGTATCTTAGTAGTTGAGTATTTTGTTTTCTAAGGTCCCGATGATGGGAAATAGGAGTAATAGGATAGTGAAGTAGGTGAGGGAGGCTAACTGTCCGATGATAATGAATGGATGTTCTACGGGTTGGCTGCCCACCCAGGTCAGGATAAAGAGGTTAGCGACTAAGGTTCAGAATAGTAACTGTGAGAGTGGGCGGAAGGTTATTGTGCGCTGTTTGGATTTATGGAGAAGGGGGGTTAGGAATAGGACTAATACTGAGGCGGCTAGGGCTAGGACACCTCCTAGTTTGTTGGGGATTGAGCGTAAGATGGCATAGGCAAACAGAAAGTACCATTCAGGTTTAATATGTGGAGGCGTAACTAGTGGGTTTGCTGGAGTGAAGTTTTCTGGGTCACCTAGTAGATTAGGTGAGAATAGGGCGAGGGTTGTTAGTGGAAGGAATATGATGATAAATCCTAGGATATCTTTTAGCGAGAAGTAAGGGTGGAATGGGATTTTATCGCAGTTTGAGACAATTCCCAGTGGATTGTTTGATCCGGATTCGTGGAGGAAGGTGGGATGAAAGGTGATGAGTTTTGGTTTAATTTTTTTAATGGAATTTCTCTGTTGTTGGATATGTATCAACAGTGATGATAAAACGTGATGAAAATACGTTTCAAAATGCAGTTCATTTTTCAGTTAGAATCTTCTAGTTTTGTTTAGAAAATTAGAGGAAATGAAAAATGAAAAATCATGTCCAACAGGCATTCATCGAATAGCAACATAAATAGGAGCTTGCGGGAATACCATAACCAGTTGTAAAACAAAGTGCATCAGTGTAAAAATGATTCCCCATACACTTCAACCGTCTCATTCAGTTACTCCTGAGGGCCAAGATCCGGACGCCGACCATGGAAAGCCCAGGTCTTAGATTGTATTCACCTCGGTGCACTGGAGGGGCTACCTGAAGATAAAAGAAAAAAAAAAGGAACCAAAAGTGCCAAGACGGTCGGATGTCGCGATCACGGGTGAGATGATGATAAATAGCCGACCAGATGTATCGGTGAAGTACAAGTTGAGAGGATTAACCTAGTCATGGCCCTGACATAGGAACCAGAGGCGCAAAAGAGCAAGTTGGGCTAGGGGTGTAGGGGGAAAGAATGGTCCTGAAGCTAGTAACGTAGGATCTTACGTACACCGGGTTGCTGATTTCACGTGAGGAGCACGACTAATAAATCACCTGGTACGAAGCTTTGTGCRCTTCGAGAGATTTTGGAGGGCCATGCTCGCAATCCATTCAAAGGTGCAGCYAAGCACTGCCGTATCCGGGAAGGGTATTGTGTATAAGTTAGCAGGGGAATGGTATTAGTACGGGTATTGTAATGGATTTTAGGGACTATTGGGTGGGAGGTCCTCTGGAAGAAGGGGTGTGGAAAGTCAGGGTTATGCCTGTTTGTATATTAATGACTTTTGAAGCATGAAGTGTATGTATTATGGGGAAGTTAGTTTAATGTAATCCCGTACATCCGATATGATGGGGGGAGGGGGGGGAAAAAAATGAAGGGTTTCTGTAGTTGAAATTTAATAACAGTGGCTTTTCAGGCCACAGATCTTGGAAAAAAGCCAAGCGGAAACCGCTATGACTTATTTTGTACTTTTTATGGCGTTATGTTTTGTGTTAGGGGGTTTGGCAGTGGCTTCTAATCCTTCACCTTATTATGGGGTGGTTGGTTTAGTGTTAGCCTCTGTTGCGGGATGTGGGTGGTTGTTGAGTTTGGGAGTCTCTTTTGTGTCGCTAGTGCTGTTTATGGTGTACTTGGGGGGAATGTTAGTGGTTTTTGTTTATTCAGTCTCTTTGGCAGCAGATCCTTTTCCAGAAGCTTGAGGGGATTGGCAGGTTGTTGGGTACGGGGCGGGGCTTGTTTTGGTGCTCGGTATAGGGATGGTTGTAGGGGGATTTGTTGAGTGTTGGGGTCCGGGGGTGAATACTGTTGACAGTGGAGGTATGTTTTCTGTTCGGTTGGATTTTAGTGGGGTGGCAATGTTTTATTCGTGAGGGGTTGGAATGTTTTTAGTGGCGGGCTGAGGGTTGTTGTTGACTTTATTCGTTGTGCTGGAGTTAGTACGTGGGTTGTCTCGTGGGGCTATTCGGGCGGTTTAGGGAGAGGGAAAGGTATTTTCAGAGAATAGTTTAGTATAAAATACCAGCTTTGGGAGTTGGAGATAGAGGTTTAAATCCTCTTTTTCTGAGAGTAGTGGGGGGAAACTCTAAGAAGGGATGTAGTCTTCAGTCTTTGGCTTACAAGACCAATGTTTTTTATAAACTATTAGAGTATCTTAGTAGTTGAGTATTTTGTTTTCTAAGGTCCCGATGATGGGAAATAGGAGTAATAGGATAGTGAAGTAGGTGAGGGAGGCTAACTGTCCGATGATAATGAATGGATGTTCTACGGGTTGGCTGCCCACCCAGGTCAGGATAAAGAGGTTAGCGACTAAGGTTCAGAATAGTAACTGTGAGAGTGGGCGGAAGGTTATTGTGCGCTGTTTGGATTTATGGAGAAGGGGGGTTAGGAATAGGACTAATACTGAGGCGGCTAGGGCTAGGACACCTCCTAGTTTGTTGGGGATTGAGCGTAAGATGGCATAGGCAAACAGAAAGTACCATTCAGGTTTAATATGTGGAGGCGTAACTAGTGGGTTTGCTGGAGTGAAGTTTTCTGGGTCACCTAGTAGATTAGGTGAGAATAGGGCGAGGGTTGTTAGTGGAAGGAATATGATGATAAATCCTAGGATATCTTTTAGCGAGAAGTAAGGGTGGAATGGGATTTTATCGCAGTTTGAGACAATTCCCAGTGGATTGTTTGATCCGGATTCGTGGAGGAAGGTGAGGTGGATTAGGGTAAGGCCTGCAATTACGAACGGGAGGAGGAAATGGAGGGCAAAAAATCGAGTTAGTGTTGGGTTATCTACTGAAAAGCCACCCCAGGCCCATTCTACAAGGGTTTGACCGATGTAGGGAATTGCTGAGAATAGGTTGGTGATGACTGTAGCTCCTCAAAATGATATTTGTCCTCATGGTAGGACATATCCTACAAAGGCAGTTGCTATTAGGGTTAATAAGAGGATGACACCGATGTTTCAGGTTTCTTTATATAGGTATGAGCCGTAGTAAAATCCTCGTCCAATGTGCAGGTAGATGCAGATGAAGAAGAATGAGGCTCCGTTTGCATGGAGGTTTCGGATTAGTCAGCCGTATTGGACGTTGCGGCATGTATGGGCAACGGATGTGAAGGCTAAAGTTGTGTCTGCTGTATAGTGCATTGCTAGTAGTAGGCCTGTTAGGATTTGTGTTAGTAGACAAATGCCTAGTAGGGATCCGAAGTTTCATCAGGCAGAGATGTTTGATGGGGTGGGTAGGTCGATTAGGGAGTTGTTGATTATTTTGAGAAGTGGGTGAGATTTTCGGAGGTTGGGGGCCATTGGAATGGTAGGTCTATGTGTTAGTAGGATAAGGAGAATGGATAGGGCGAATGAACTTAGGTAGGTTTTGATCACCCCAGAGTGGAGGGTAGTTGAAGTTTTGGCTGCTATGAGTTGAAGATTGGCGATTCCTTCTGGGCCTATTTTTTTGTATCAGGATAGATCGATTAGGTGGGAGGCAACTTTTTGTCCGCTGTTTAGGAGATTTGTAGAGATGAAGCGATGTGATAGGGGGTTGAAGTAGCCTAGCGAGGAGGAGAAGTTTATGAGGGGGCTTTGTTTTGGTTGGGTTAGGGTGTGGGTTATGTTTGAGAGTTCTAGGGCTAGGATGATACCAAGGATTGTGACGATGAGAGCAGCAGTTTTTGTGAGTATTGGTATAGTTATTGGGGGAGTTTTTGTTGGAGGGATGAAGGATGTGATGAGTAGGCCAGCTATGATGCTGCCTAGGGCTAGGCGAGTGATTGGGTTGGTGATTGTTTGGCTGTTTTCGTTTATTGGAACAACTGTGGCTATTCGGGTATGTCCTGTTTGAACTAGTAATGTTATACGTAGGGTGTAGGTTGCAGTGAATGATGTGGCTAGGAGAGTTAGGAGGAGGGCTCATGTGTTTAGGTATGAGGTATTTATGCTTTCGATGATTAAATCTTTTGAGTAGAATCCGGCTAGGAATGGGGTTCCTATTAGGGCTAGGTTGCCAATGGTTAAGCAAGAGGTAGTTGTTGGGAGTATTTTTTGTAGGCCGCCTATTTTTCGAATGTCTTGTTCTCCATTTAAGCTATGGATAATTGACCCTGAGCAGAGGAATAGTATGGCTTTGAAGAAGGCGTGTGTTGAGATGTGTAAGAATGCAAGTTGTGGGAGATTGAGTCCGATGGTTACTATTATTAGTCCTAGTTGGCTTGATGTGGAGAAAGCAATGATTTTTTTGATATCATTTTGTGTAATTGCACAGGTAGCGGCGAATAATGTTGATAGTGCACCTAGACAGAGACATATGGTGAGGGCAGTTTGGTTGTTGGAGAGCATGGGGTGAGTGCGGATGAGTAGGAAGATTCCGGCGACTACTATGGTGCTGGAGTGAAGTAGAGCAGAAACTGGAGTTGGACCTTCTATGGCGGCTGGTAGTCATGGGTGGAGGCCAAATTGGGCTGATTTTCCTGTAGCTGCTAAAATTAAGCCTAGAAGGGGGAGTGTTGGGGTTTGAGCAGTAGTGAAGGCTTGTTGTACTTCTCAGGTGTTTGTGGACGAAGCGAGTCATGCTATACTTAGGATGAGGCCAATGTCTCCAATACGGTTATAGAGTACAGCCTGGAGGGCAGCTGTGTTAGCTTCTGCTCGTCCCTGCCATCAGCCGATGAGCAAGAATGATATGATTCCGACTCCTTCTCATCCAATGAAAAGGAGGAATAAATTGTTAGCAATGGTTAGGGTTAGTATAGCGATTAGAAATAATAGGAGGTAGTAGAAGAATTTTGTAATGTATGGCTCTGAGGCTATATATCAAGATGCGAATTGGAGAATGGATCATGTTACGAATAGTGCGATAGGGAAGAATATTAGGGAGTATTGGTCTATTTTAAGGCTAATGGGGATTTTAAAATTCATGATGAACTTTCATTCTCAGCTAGAGATAATGCTCTCTATACCTGAGTGCATGAATAGGGTTGTAGGTACGAGGCTGATTAAGAAGGCAGCTTTGACTGTACGGGTAATGATGGTGGGGGAATTTTGAAAGCTCTTGGATAAGAAGGGGAGTAGGATTGGTGTTAGGATGATTGTTAGTGTTAGGATTATAGAGGTGTTAAGGAGTAGTGCGGTTTCCATTACTTTTACTTGGATTTGCACCAAGATGGGTGGCTCCTAAGACCAGTGGATTACTGTTATCCTTTAAAAGTAAGGGGGCTGAGGTTTTAAACTCAGATGCAAGAATTAGCAGTTCTTGTTGGTTGGACCACCCCTCGGCAGGTAAGAAGGGTTTAACTTCTATTTTTAGAATCACAGTCTAATGTTTGGGTTAAAACTATACTTGCATGAGGGGATTCCTGAGATTAGTTCTGGCTTTAGGATTAGGAGGAGTAGAGGGATGATGTGGAGGGTTATTAGGAGGTGTTCTCGTGTGTTGGAGTTTTGGATAGATGTGATGTGGGTAGGAAGTGTCCCTCGTTGGGTTATTAGTAGTATGAATAAGGTGTAGGAGGCAGTTAATAGGGTTGCGATCCCGGTGAGAATGATTGTGAAGGAGGATCAATTGAAGAGTGCGATTATGATTGTTAGCTCTGCTATTAGGTTTGTAGTTGGGGGTAGTGCTATGTTTGTTAGGTTGGCTAGGAGTCATCATGTAGCTATAAGTGGGAGTAGGGGCTGTAGGCCACGGGTTAGGAGAAGAATGCGGCTGTGTGTACGCTCATAGTTTGTGTTAGCCAGGCAGAATAGTATTGAGGAGGTTAATCCATGTGAGATTATGAGGATTATAGCCCCTGAAAATGATCAGTGAGTTTGGATTATGCTTGCAGCAATAACGAGGCCTATGTGACTTACAGAGGAGTAGGCGATGAGTGATTTAAGGTCAGTTTGGCGCAGGCAGATTGAACTGGTTATTAGTGCTCCTCATAGAGCTAATGTTAGGAAAGGGTAGTGTAGGTTATTTGAAGTGGGTGCCATGAGTAAGGTGAGTCGTATGATACCATAGCCACCTAATTTTAGAAGGAGAGCAGCTAGTAGTATGGATCCAGCGATTGGGGCTTCAACGTGAGCTTTGGGTAGTCATAGATGAAGTCCGTATAGGGGGGCTTTTACTATGAATGCCATTAGTAGAGCTGTGGTTGATAGGATGTTAGCTCAAGAGGAAGTGAGTACGGGGTGGGTTAGTTTTAGGATTATAAGGTGGAGGGTGCCTGTTTGTGTGTGTAGATGAAGAATGGCAATTAGGAGTGGGAGGGAGCTGATCAGGGTGTAGAATAGTAGGTAGATGCCAGCGCTTAGGCGTTCTGGTTGGTTTCCTCATCGGGTAATAAGGATTAGAGTGGGGATTAGTGTTGCCTCGAATGAGATGTAAAATAGTATGAGTTCTGTGGTTGAGAATGCTAGGATAATGAATGGTTGGATTGTAATTAAGGCTATGATGAAGATTCGTTTTCGTGTTAGTGGTTCGTGTTGAAGGTGGTTTTGGCTTGCTATTATCATGAGTGGGAGTAGTCAGCAAGATAGTACTAGTAGGGGGGATGAAATTTGGTCGATGCCAGTTCATTGGGTTAGGTTCTTATAAGGGTAGTAAGATGGAGTGAGTCATTGTAGACTGATGGAGGCAATTAGTAGGCTATGTGATGTTGTATTTAATCACAGGAATTTGGGGGGCGATAGGAGGGCTGTTGGGAGGAGTATGATTGTAGGGAGGATAATTTTTAACATTGTAGTAGGTTTAGGTTGTGTAAGTGATCAGATCCGTGGGTTCGTGTAGATGCTACTAGTATTGCTAGGCCAGTACCCGCTTCGCAGGCTGAGAATGCTAGTATAAGTACGGGTACTAGGGTGGATGATGTTGTTTGATTTTCAATTGGTCAGAGTGATAGGGCGATATATATAGATAATATTATGCTTTCTAGACATAGTAGGGCAGAAATTAGGTGCGTTCGGTGGAAAGCTAGCCCTAAGCTGCTTAATGTGAAAGCTGAATAGAAGCTTAGGTGTATGAGTGACATGAAGAAAGTCATAGGGTTGGACTATGATCTGTTGAGTCGAAATCAACTGTCCTGGTTGGACTAACTTTCTGTATTTATTCTGCTCATTCTAGGCCACCTTGTGCTCATTCGTAGATTAATCCTAGTGTGAGTAGGGCAATAATGGCAGAGGCTCAAGTTAAAGTGGTAGAGGGGGATTGGAGTTGTACAGCCCATGGGAGTGGAAGTAGGAGTGCAATTTCTAGGTCAAATAGCAGGAATAGGATTGCTACTGAGGAAGAAGCGGATGGAGAAGGGGAGTCGAGCAGATCCAAGTGGGTCGAATCCACATTCGTATGGGGATAGTTTTTCGGGGTCCGGGTTTATTTGGGCTAATCAAAAGTTTAATGTAGTGAGGATAATGCTTAGAGTGAGGGATAGGGTGAGTATGAATGTAATTATGTTGATTGCTCTTCTCTGGGGTTTACCAGATTTTAGAGATTGGAAGTCAATTGTAATTAGTATACTAGAAGAGCAAGATCCTCATCAGTAGATAGTTATGTAGAGGAATAATCAGATGACGTCTACGAAGTGTCAATATCATGCTGCTGCTTCGAATCCGAAGTGGTGATTAGATGTGAAATGGAATTTAATTAGGCGTAGTAGACATACTGATAGGAATGAGGATCCAATAATGACATGTAGTCCGTGGAATCCTGTGGCAACGAAGAAGGTTGACCCATATACACCGTCGGCGATTGAGAATGGTGCTTCGTAGTACTCTATTGCTTGGAGGGCTGTGAAATAGAAGCCCAGTAAGATTGTTATTGTTAGTGCATGGATTGTTTGCTTTCGATTGCTTTCTGTAATGCTATGGTGTGCTCATGTAACTGTGACACCTGAAGCTAGGAGAATGGCGGTGTTTAGTAGGGGAACTTCTAAGGGATTAAGGGGTTTGACTCCTGTAGGGGGTCATTGTCCGCCTAGTTCTGGGGTTGGGACTAGGCTAGAATGGAAGAATGCTCAGAAAAATCCGAGGAAGAAGAATGCTTCGGATGTAATGAATAGGATTATTCCATATCGTAGGCCTTTTTGGACTGTAGGTGTATGGTGTCCTTGGAATGTGCTTTCTCGTACAATGTCTCGTCATCATTGCAGTATGACTAAGATTATGGAGAGTAAGCCAAGAGTAAGTAGTTGGGATGAATTGTAGTGGAATCATATGATTAGTCCTGAAGTAGTGAGTAGAGCGGCTGCTGCCCCAAAGATAGGTCAGGGGCTTGGGTCGACTATGTGGTAGGAGTGTGCTTGGTGTGCCATTAGATGTTTTCTTGTAAGTACAGGCTGAGTAATAGGACGAAGACGTATGCTTGGATTATGGCAACAGCTACTTCTAGGATGGTTAGTAGAAGTAGGATTAGTGCAGTTAGGACGGATACAGTGGGGATAATTGGGAGTAAGGCAGTGGTGGCTGTAGAGATGAGTTGAATTAGTAGATGGCCTGCAGTGAGGTTTGCTGTGAGTCGGACGCCTAAGGCTAGGGGTCGGATGAGTAGGCTGGTAGTTTCGATTAGAATAAGGGCAGGGATTAGGGGCGTTGGGGTGCCTTCGGGGAGGAGGTGTCCTAGGGAGGCTGAAGGTTGGTTTCGTAGGCCTGTAAGCAGTGTAGCAAGTCAGAGTGGGAAGGCTAGTGCTATGTTTATGGATAGTTGGGTGGTTGGAGTAAATGTATATGGTAGTAAGCCAAGTAAGTTGATTATAAGTAGGAATATTATTAATGAGGTTAGGATTAGGGCTCATTTGTGTCCTGCCTTGTTTAGGGGTATTATTAGTTGTTTAGTAATTAGGTGGAGGAGATAGAGTTGTAGGGTGGAAAGACGGTTGGTGATCCATCGGCTATCAGGGGTGGGGAGTAATAGGGCGGGGAATAGTATGGAGAGCAGAATTAGTGGAATTCCTAGTAGGCATGGGCTTGTGAATTGATCGAAGAAGCTTAAGTTCATGGTCAGGTTCAGGGTGTGATTTTAGTAGTTGTAGGAGTTTTGTTAGAGTAGGAGAGGGGATTGGTTGAGGTAAATGATAATAATTTGGGTTGGATTGTTAGGGTGAAGATTAATCAGGATGCTAGTATGATGAGGAATCATGGGTTGGGATTGAGCTGTGGCATTTCATTAAGGAGGGGTGGTGGTCCTCTTTCTCTAGCTTAAAAGGCTAGTGCTGATACATAGCTTCTTAATGATTAGGATGATAGTAGTGAGGACCAGCTCTCGAAGTGGGTTAGGGGGGTGGATTCTACTACAATTGGTATGTAGCTGTGGTTAGCCCCGCAGATTTCAGAACATTGGCCGTAAAAGATTCCCGGTCGAGTGGTGATGAATGATGTCTGGTTTAGTCGTCCTGGGATTGCATCGGTTTTTACTCCTAGAGTAGGAATAGCTCAGGAGTGGAGTACGTCGTTAGCGGTAACGATGACACGGATGGGAGATTCTATGGGGATAACGACACGGTGGTCAACTTCTAAAAGTCGGAAGTGACCTAGTGGGAGGTCTGAGGTCGGGATTATGTATGAATCGAATGAGAGGTCTTTGAAGTCTGTGTACTCGTAGCTTCAGTATCATTGGTGGCCGATGGCTTTTAGGGTTAGATCAGGTTCGTCAATTTCGTCTATTATGTAGAGGATTTGTAGGGATGGAAGGGCAAGTAAGATAAGGACGATGGCTGGGAGGATTGTTCAAATTAGTTCTACTTCTTGTGCATCTACAGTGTTTGATGATAGTTTTTCTATGAGTATAAGTGCCAGTAAGTAGAGGACTAAACTGCAGATTGCTAGTGCTACTATTAAGGCGTGGTCGTGGAATTCGACGAGTTCTTCTATGATAGGGGAGGAGGCGTCTTGAAAGCCGAATTGTGAGTGATTGGCCATGTGAGAGGTACAGGGTTTTCACCTGTGATTTAGACTTGACAAGGCTATGTAATTGATTTACTAACGTCTCATAAGAAAGAAGCATGAGTGGTTTAATGCGGTTGGCTTGAAACCAGCATATGAGGGTTCGATTCCTTCCTTTCTTGGATTTGGACGAAGGCAGGTTCTTCGAAGGTGTGGTATGGGGGTGGGCAACCATGGATTCATTCAATGTTGGTGGCAGTTAGTTCTGGTTGAAGAACCTTTCGTTTTGATGCAAAGGCTTCTCAGATGATGAACATTAATATGATCACGGCTGTTATTGAAATAAGTGACCCGATGGAGGACATGGTGTTTCATAGGGTGTATGCGTCTGGGTAGTCTGAGTATCGTCGCGGTATGCCGGCTAGGCCTAAGAAGTGTTGCGGAAAGAAGGTTAGATTGACTCCTGTAAATATTACTCCGAAGTGGGCTTTAGTTCATGATGAGTGAAGGGTGTATCCCGTTAGTAGGGGGAATCAGTGGGTGAATCCTGCCAGGATGGCGAAAACGGCACCTATTGAGAGGACATAGTGGAAGTGGGCAACTACATAGTATGTGTCGTGTAGGGCAATGTCTAGTGAAGAGTTTGCTAGGACGATTCCTGTGAGACCCCCAATAGTAAATAGGAAGATGAAGCCTAGTGCTCATAGTATTGGGGGGTCTCACTTGATAGTTCCTCCATGTAGGGTTGCTAATCAGCTGAATACCTTAATGCCAGTGGGAATGGCGATGATTATGGTGGCGGATGTAAAGTAGGCTCGAGTGTCCACGTCTATTCCCACTGTAAATATATGGTGGGCTCATACAATGAAACCTAGGAATCCGATAGATAGTATAGCTCATACTATTCCTATGTAGCCAAATGGTTCTTTTTTTCCTGCATAGTATGTTACAACATGAGAGATGATTCCGAAACCAGGGAGGATTAGGATGTATACTTCTGGGTGTCCGAAGAATCAGAAGAGGTGTTGGTATAGTACAGGGTCACCTCCTCCAGCAGGGTCGAAGAATGTGGTGTTCAGGTTTCGGTCTGTTAGTAGTATGGTAATGCCGGCTGCAAGTACTGGAAGTGAGAGTAGTAGTAAAACGGCGGTGATAAGTACTGATCACACGAATAAAGGGGTCTGATATTGTGAAAGGGCTGGGGGTTTTATATTGATAGCGGTTGTGATGAAGTTGATAGCCCCTAGGATGGAGGAGACACCTGCTAGGTGAAGAGAGAAGATTGCTAGATCCACTGAGGCACCAGCATGGGCTAGATTGCCGGCTAAGGGAGGGTACACGGTTCATCCAGTCCCAGCTCCAGCTTCTACGGTGGAGGAGGCTAAGAGGAGCAAGAATGAGGGGGGTAGTAGTCAGAAGCTTATGTTGTTTATGCGTGGGAATGCTATGTCGGGGGCACCGATTATGAGAGGTACTAATCAGTTTCCGAAACCGCCGATTATGATTGGTATCACTATGAAGAAGATTATTACGAAGGCATGTGCGGTAACGATTACATTGTAGATTTGGTCATCCCCTAAGAGGGTTCCTGGTTGGCCTAGTTCTGCTCGAATTAGTAAGCTAAGTGCAGTGCCAACTATGCCGGCTCATGCGCCGAAGATTAGGTATAGGGTGCCAATGTCTTTGTGGTTTGTTGAGAATAATCATCGGTTGATGAATGTCAC